ATCATAAAAATATGTATACTTTATTTTATTATGGTATTTACTTGGGATTGTAGTTCAATTGGTCAGAGCACCGCCCTGTCAAGGCGGAAGCTGCGGGTTCGAGCCCCGTCAGTCCCGACGAATCCAAATCCAATAAAAAACTATATCAATTCATCTCTCTATTTTTTGTGAAAAGAAGTCCAAATAACATAATTTCATTCCCAACAGCGATCCCTCTTCTTTTTTTCTTTTTCGTTTCACATTTATCATCAACCAAATGGGGGAATTTCCATTTCTTCGACTAGTACCGATTCGATTGATGGGAGAGAGGCATATGTGGATTAGTACAATTATTATATTATTAGCATCAGATTCAGGATTCCACGGGATACCGTACTGTACTGGGTCTGGCTTTTTCAATTACTCCCGATCTGTGAAATATGAAATAGAGTAGAGTATTGTATGTTTCCCGGGAGTACATACATAAATGGAATTTGTACAATATAAAATAAATTGAACATAGTTACTGTGTATAGAATAGTATAGAATACTTTTTTTTTAAGATTAAAATAAAATCCTTTTCGGGCCCTATTTTGTGTAACCTCAATTTCAAATTTTACTAATTTGAAATAATCTATCTCATTCAAATTTCGCATTGAGCTTTTGATATATGCGTCCCATTACTAATCCAATGAAAGAGGATATTCAAAAAATAAAGATCAAACAAGGATCACTTTTTTATTTTTATTAGCGAGGTAATGAATTTTTTTTTTTTTTTTTTTATATTTTATTTTTTTTTATATTTTATAAGGGTTTTTCCTTGAAAGAACAAACTTTTTAAATTTATATATAAATATATAAAAAAATAGTTAATTTGATGGAATATTCGATTTTTTTATACCGGAATTTGTACTCGTCTTTATCATACTTCTTTTGTTTTCCAAGAAGATTGGCTCATTAAAAAAAGGAGTTTATAACTTAGCTCCTTCCTTTTTTTTCATTGAGCTTCTATTGTTTTTCATTGAGCTTCTATTGTTTGTTGGGGTTTGTTTAGAACCAATGGTAAGTGGAAAGGCGGTTAGATGATACTTCATCAGATGATTGTACAAAGAGGGCGGTAGGTTATAGAAAAGAAAGAATGGAAAAGAATGATAAATAAATAAAGGAATTATTGATTGTATCGGGAATCAAATTTTGAGTTCAGTATGGATAAAAGATCGTCCTATGTTATACTATTCAATTCTTGACGATGAATCTATTTGATAGCTCCGATATTGTTATTCATGATATTGATCCGATTCGATATCATCGAGATGTAATGCATCCCATTGAATTTACAGGCGAAAGATTTATTATCTCTATGGGATTAACTCCCGAGTTATTGCGAATTAAAGAAAAATTAAACAATGAGATTATGGAAGTAAATATTCTCGCATTTATTGCTACTGCACTGTTTATTCTAGTTCCTACTGCTTTTTTACTTATAATATACGTAAAAACAGTCAGCCAAGGTGATTAATTTGAATTAAACTTGATTTTTTATTTCTTATCAATAATTGCAGAGAAGAAAAGGATAAAAATTTCGCGTCTTAAATGAAATGGGCAGACTAGAATCAGTCGTATTCTATGAGATACGATAGTATGGTAGAAAGATTCAGATATTTCTTTCTACCATACTATCTAGTATTGTTATTGTAGTGTATAAAGTTGTATTGTAATGCGGGTTAATTTAATATAGATTAATATAGATCAATCTACAATAGTATCATCATATTCCTTTTCTATATATATAGAAATCGATTTAATTACGTATATAGTGATAATGTATATTATATAGTATCCCAATTCTATTTCTTTGCTTTATCTATTTGTATTTAATTTGTGTTGATTTCAATTAAATTAATTTGAAATAATCGAAAGCGACTTTTACGATTAGAATTCCTAGATTTCTGATTATTTTCAATATGAATCCCGATCGAAAGAATCAATGACTTCTTCGGATTTCGAAAAGGATTAGTAAAACCCGTCGACTTTTAACGTTTGAACCACGATATGAAATGGGTTCAATAAAACAAGCAAAACATAAATAAAATTTCTAAAATAGTAAAACTAAAACAAGCGGCGCAATATGTGACTCGCCCAAGACAATATTTTAGGATGTGCAGTATCTCGTTAGACAACTACTATGTTGTTTCCCAATGTGTATCCACGTAATGGAATAACCGAATTGTTTTCTCTTTGATCTTTGAACAGTAAAGAGGTAAACAAAATAAAAAAAAGTTCCGTTCTTCCTCATGGTCCATATCTAACTTTGGTAAGAGTCAGTTCATCGAAATAGAAAATTTATGAAGAATTCAGTTGGAATAAATTTCCTACCATTTGTATTCCTTTTACTTTTTTTACTTTCAAAATACGAACACGGAAATAATTGAAATATTTCTTTGATTGAAAGAGTATTCTTCATATATATTTATTATTCATAGAATACATTACTCAACTAAAATCCAAGAGAATTTCGAAA